GTTTATGTAGCTTAAACCAACCCAAAGCAAGACACTGAAAATGCCTAGACGGGTCTACACACCCCATAAACAAATAGGCTTGGTCCTGGCCTTTCTGTTGGCTACTAGCAAGATTACACATGCAAGCATCCTCGCACCGGTGAAGACGCCCCATAAATCACTATGATAAAAAGGAGCAAGTATCAAGCACGCACATGCAGCTCAAAACACTTTGCCTAGCCACACCCCCACGGGAGACAGCAGTGACGAACCTTTAGCAATAAACGAAAGTTTAACTAAGCCATGCTACATTAAGGGTTGGTCAATTTCGTGCCAGCCACCGCGGTCACACGATTAACCCTAGTCAACAGAAACCGGCGTAGAGGGTGTTTAAGATCTAATACAATAAAGCTAAACTCCACCTAAACTGTAAAACCCTAGCTGATGTAAAATAAACTACGAAAGTGGCTTTAAGACTTCTGAACACACAACAGCTAAGGCCCAAACTGGGATTAGACACCCCACTATGCTTAGCCTTAAACCTCAATAGTTAAACAACAAAACTACTCGCCAGAATACTACAAGCAACAGCTTAAAACTCAAAGGACTTGGCGGTGCTTTATATTCCCCCTAGAGGAGCCTGTTTCATAATCGATAAACCCCGATCCACCCTACCCTCTCTTGCTCAGCCTATATACCGCCATCTTCAGCAAACCCTGATGAAGGCTACAAAGTGAGCGCAAATGCCCCCGCCGCAAAAACGTTAGGTCAAGGTGTAGCCCATGAGACGGTAAAAAATGGGCTACATTTTCTACCTCAGAAAACCCTACGATATCTCTTATGAAATCTAAGAGCCCAAGGAGGATTTAGCAGTAAATTAAGAATAGAGTGCTTGATTGAACTAGGCCATGAAGCGCGTACACACCGCCCGTCGCTCCTCTCAAATATATTTGAGGAACATCTTAACTAAACACTCCAACATTTATACAGAGAGGATAAGTCGTAACATGGTAAGTGTACTGGAAGGTGCACTTGGACAAATCAAGGCATAGCTTAACACAAAGCATCTGGTTTACACCCAGAAGATCTCAATATTACTCGATTGCCTTGAGCTAATACTAGCCCCAAACACAACCAATACTAATACCAAACCAACATGTATATATTAAATCATTCACCCATATAAAGTATAGGCGATAGAAATTTTAACCTGGCGCTATAGATATAGTACCGTAAGGGAAAGACAAAACCACTCAAGCACAAAACAGCAAGGGCTGACCCCTGTACCTTTCGCATAATGAATTAGCTAGAAATAATTTCACAAAGAGAACTACAAGCCAAATTCCCCCGAAACCAGACGAGCTACCCAAAAACAGCTGAAAGAGCGCACCCGTCTATGTGACAAAATAGTGGGAAGATTTCTGGGTAGAGGTGATAAGCCTATCGAGCCTGGTGATAGCTGGTTATCCAAGACAGAATCTCAGTTCAACCTTAAGCTTACCTACAGAACCAATTAATCCCCCTGTAAGCTTAATCGTTAGTCTAAAGAGGGACAGCTCTTTAGACATTAGGAAAAAACCTTGTAGAGAGAGTAAAAACCCCAATTATCATAGTTGGCCTAAAAGCAGCCACCAATTAAGAAAGCGTTCAAGCTCAACATCAATTACCTAAAAAATCCCAAAAAGCACAACTGAACTCCTCACACCACATTGGATTAATCTATCACCCTATAGAAGCAATAATGCTAGTATAAGTAACATGACTATCTTCTCCACTGCATAAGCCTAAATCAGATCAGAAACCTCACAGATACTTAACAGCCCGGCATAGCAAATATAAACAAGTCCATGCTACCCCTACTGTTAATCCAACACAGGCATGCTCTTAAGGAAAGGTTACAAAAAGTAAAAGGAACTCGGCAAACTCAAACCCCGCCTGTTTACCAAAAACATCACCTCTAGCATTACCAGTATTAGAGGCACTGCCTGCCCGGTGACACACGTTTAACGGCCGCGGTACTCTGACCGTGCAAAGGTAGCATAATCACTTGTTCTTTAAATAGGGACTTGCATGAATGGCATCACGAGGGTTTAACTGTCTCTTACTTTTAACCAGTGAAATTGACCTATCCGTGAAGAGACGGATATAATACAATAAGACGAGAAGACCCTATGGAGCTTTAATTTATTAATGCAACTAAAAACTACACAAACCTACAGGCCCCTAAATTACTATACCTGCATTAAAAATTTTGGTTGGGGTGACCTCGGAGCACAGCCAAACCTCCGAATAGTTCATGCTAAGACTACACAAGTCAAAGCGAACTAATATTTCAACTGATCCAATAACTTGATCAACGGAACAAGTTACCCTAGGGATAACAGCGCAATTCTATTCTAGAGTCCATATCGACAATAGAGTTTACGACCTCGATGTTGGATCAGGACATCCTAATGGTGCAGCAGCTATCAAGGGTTCGTTTGTTCAACGATTAAAGTCCTACGTGATCTGAGTTCAGACCGGAGTAATCCAGGTCGGTTTCTATCTATTTTACATTTCTCCCTGTACGAAAGGACAAGAGAAATAAGGCCCACTTCACACAAGCGCCTTCATTACATAAATGACCTAATCTCAATTTAGTAAAATATCACACACCCTACCCAAGACCAGGGTTTGTTAAGATGGCAGGGCCCGGCAACTGCATAAAACTTAAAACTTTATAACCAGAGGTTCAACTCCTCTTCTTAACATCATGACTACAATAAACCTCCTGCTCCTCATTATATCTACACTGGCTGCCATAGCATTCCTCACACTCGTTGAACGAAAACTACTAGGCTATATACAACTACGAAAAGGACCAAACGTTGTAGGCCCCTACGGACTATTACAGCCCTTCGCTGACGCAATAAAACTCTTTACCAAAGAACCCCTAAAACCCTCAACATCCACCGCCATCCTATATACTACCGCACCTGCCTTAGCCTTCTCTATCGCCCTCCTCCTATGAACCCCCCTCCCCATACCCAACGCCCTAGTCAACTTTAATCTAGGACTTCTGTTTATCCTAGCCACATCCAGCCTAACCGTCCACTCTATCCTATGATCGGGATGAGCATCAAATTCAAACTACGCCCTAATCGGGGCCCTGCGAGCCGTTGCCCAAACAATCTCATACGAAGTCACCCTCGCTATTATCCTACTATCAGTCCTACTAATAAGCGGCTCATTCAACCTTAATATACTCATTACAACACAAGAATATCTCTGACTCCTCCTACCATCATGACCCCTAGCTATAATATGATTCACCTCCACACTAGCAGAAACGAACCGAACCCCCTTCGATCTTATAGAAGGCGAATCAGAACTAGTATCAGGCTTTAACATCGAATACGCCGCAGGCCCATTCGCCCTATTCTTTATAGCTGAATACATAAATATTATCATAATAAATGCCCTTACAACCACAATCTTTCTAGGTACATTCTACCCCATCCACTTACCAGAACTATTCACAGCATGTTTTACCACCAAAACACTCCTCATAACCTCCCTTTTCCTATGAACCCGAGCAACATACCCCCGATTTCGCTATGATCAACTTATACACCTACTATGAAAAAATTTCCTCCCACTTACACTAGCATTGCTCATATGAAATACCTCAATACCCATCACAATTTCCAGCATTCCCCCTCAAACCTAGAAATATGTCTGACAAAAGAGTTACTTTGATAGAGTAAATAATAGAGGCCTCAACCCTCTTATTTCTAGGATTGTGGGTATCGAACCCACCCTTAAGAATCCAAACTTCTCCGTGCCACCTCACACACTACATCCTAAAGTAAGGTCAGCTAAATAAGCTATCGGGCCCATACCCCGAAAATGTTGGTCGTACCCTTCCCATACTAATCAACCCACTAGCCCAACTCATCATCCACACCACAGTAATTATAGGCACACTCATCACAATACTAAGCTCACACTGATTTCTCGCCTGAACAGGCCTGGAAATAAACATACTAGCCTTTATCCCAATTTTAATCAAAAAAACAAACCTCCGCTCCACAGAAGCCACTACCAAATATTTTCTGATACAGTCTACCGCAGCTATAATCCTCATAATAGGAATTATCTCCAATACCCTGTTATCAGGGCACTGAATAATAACAAACTACGCCAGCCAACTCCCATCCCTAATAATAACTATTGCTATTGCCATAAAACTAGGAATAACCCCCTTCCACTTTTGAGTCCCAGAAGTTACCCAAGGAACACCCTTAACCTCAGGTCTACTCCTCCTTACATGACAAAAACTAGCCCCCATCTCAATCATATACCAAATCCACATATCAATTAACACACACATCCTTCTAACCCTCTCCACCCTATCCATTATAGTAGGCAGTTGAGGAGGCCTTAACCAAACACAACTACGCAAGATCCTAGGGTACTCCTCAATCACCCACACAGGCTGAACAATGATAACACTAACATACAACCCAACCATCACAATTCTTTACCTAATTGTGTACATCATCCTAACAACTACCATGTTTCTGACTCTCAACCTAAACTCAAACACTACAACCCTCATACTATCCCATACCTGAAACAAATCAACCCATCTAACACCACCAATAACATTCACTCTCCTATCCCTAGGAGGACTACCCCCCCTAACTGGCTTCCTACCCAAATGAATTACCATTCAAGAACTAACAATAAACGACAACTTTCTTGTCCCCTCCATCATAATCACCATAACTCTACTCAACCTATACTTCTACATACGCCTAATCTATGCTATTTCCCTAACACTATTCCCCACAACCAATAACACAAAAATAACATGACAATTCGAAAACACAAAACCCATACTCCTTATTTCCCCCCTCATCATCACTTCCACCCTACTACTACCAATCTCCCCCATAATTTTAGCTATCCACTAGAAATTTAGGTTAAACAAGACCAAGAGCCTTCAAAGCCCTTAGTAAGTAAAATACTTAATTTCTGAAGCATATAAGGACTGCAAACACCTACTCTGCATCAATTGAACGCAAATCAACCACTTTAATTAAGCTAAGCCCTCACTAGACCAATGGGACTTAAACCCATGAAAACTTAGTTAACAGCTAAGTACCCTAATCAACTGGCTTTGATCCACTTCTCCCGCCGCAGGGAAAAAGGCGGGAGAAGCCCCGGCAGAAACTTTAAAACTGCTTCTTTGAACTTGCAATTCAATATGAAAATCACTTCAAGGCTGGTAAAAAGAGGACCATTCCCCTGTCTTTAGGTTTACAGCCTAATGCTTACTCAGCCATTTTACCCTTCTCTCTACCCATGTTCATCGACCGCTGACTCTTTTCAACAAACCATAAAGACATTGGAACCCTATACCTACTATTTGGTGCATGAGCCGGAGTTATAGGCACAGCCCTAAGCCTTCTCATTCGAGCTGAACTAGGTCAACCCGGTAGCCTACTAGGCAATGATCACATTTACAACGTTGTCGTAACGGCCCATGCATTTGTCATAATTTTCTTCATAGTTATACCCATTATGATCGGAGGCTTTGGAAACTGACTAGTACCCCTAATAATTGGCGCTCCTGACATAGCATTCCCTCGTTTAAATAACATAAGCTTCTGACTCCTTCCCCCCTCTTTCCTACTACTAATAGCATCAACTATACTAGAAGCCGGTGCTGGAACAGGTTGAACAGTATACCCTCCTTTAGCGGGAAACTTATCCCACCCAGGAGCCTCCGTAGACCTAGTCATCTTTTCCCTTCACTTAGCAGGCATTTCTTCTATTTTAGGAGCCATTAACTTTATTACTACTATTATCAACATAAAGCCCCCCGCAATATCTCAGTACCAAACTCCCCTATTCGTCTGATCAATCTTAATCACAGCAATCCTTCTACTCCTCTCACTACCAGTCCTAGCCGCCGGCATTACCATACTATTAACAGACCGTAACCTCAACACTACCTTCTTCGATCCAATTGGGGGAGGAGATCCCATTCTATATCAACACTTATTCTGATTCTTTGGCCACCCCGAAGTCTACATCCTTATTCTCCCAGGATTTGGAATAATCTCCCACATTGTAACCTATTACTCAGGCAAAAAAGAACCATTCGGATATATAGGTATAGTCTGAGCCATAATATCAATTGGATTCTTAGGCTTCATTGTATGAGCCCACCATATATTTACAGTCGGCATAGATGTAGATACACGAGCCTACTTCACTTCAGCTACCATGATTATTGCAATCCCCACTGGTGTAAAAGTTTTTAGCTGACTCGCCACACTTCACGGAGCCAATATCAAATGATCTCCTGCAATACTTTGAGCCCTAGGCTTTATCTTTCTATTTACCGTAGGAGGCCTAACCGGTATTATCCTAGCAAACTCATCCCTAGACATTGTGCTACACGACACATACTACGTCGTCGCCCACTTTCACTATGTCCTATCAATAGGAGCTGTTTTCGCCATTATAGGGGGCTTCATCCATTGATTCCCTCTATTTTCAGGCTATACATTAGACCAAACTTGTGCTAAAGTTCACTTTACCATTATATTCATAGGTGTAAACCTAACCTTTTTCCCACAACACTTCCTAGGCCTATCTGGAATACCTCGACGCTATTCTGACTACCCCGATGCCTACACCACATGAAATATCCTATCGTCTATAGGCTCCTATATCTCACTAGTAGCAGTAATCTTAATAATCTATATGATCTGAGAAGCCTTTACCTCAAAACGTAAAGTACTACTAATCGAACAACCCTCCACTAACCTGGAGTGATTGAACGGCTGCCCCCCACCCCATCACACATTTGAAGAACCAGCCTACATTAAACTAAACGAAAAAGGAGAGAGTCGAACCCCCTAAAATTGGTTTCAAGCCAATCCTATAGCCCCTATAACTTTTTCAGCAAGATATTAGAAAAACTATTTCATGGCCTTGTCAAAGCCAGGTTATAGGTCAAACCCTATATATCTTACATGGCTCATCCAGCACAACTAGGTCTACAAGATGCGACATCCCCTGTTATAGAAGAACTAATCACTTTTCATGACCATGCTCTTATAGCCATATCTTTAATTAGCCTTCTAGTCCTATACGCCCTATTCTCAACACTCACAACAAAACTAACCAATACCAACATTACAGACGCTCAAGAAATAGAAACCATCTGAACCATCCTGCCAGCAATTATCTTAGTCCTAATTGCTTTCCCATCCCTACGTATCTTGTACTTAACAGATGAAGTCAATAACCCTTCCTTCACCATTAAATCAATCGGACACCAGTGATACTGAACTTACGAATACACAGACTATGGGGGCCTAATCTTTAACTCCTATATACTACCCCCATTATTCTTAAATCCAGGAGACCTTCGACTTCTAGAAGTTGACAATCGAGTAGTACTCCCAATTGAAGCCCCCGTTCGTATAATAATTACATCTCAAGATGTACTGCATTCATGAACCATCCCCACGCTAGGCCTAAAAACCGATGCAGTACCAGGACGTCTAAACCAAACTGTATTCACCGCCACACGACCAGGCGTCTACTACGGACAATGCTCAGAAATCTGCGGCGCAAACCACAGCTTCATACCAATCGTTGCAGAACTAATCCCTCTAAAAATCTTTGAAATAGGGCCCGTACTCACCCTATAACCCCACNGCCCCCCCCCCCAAAAANCACTCTTCAGGCCCACTGTACAGCTACCCTAGCATTAACCTTTTAAGTTAAAGATTGAGGGGACGACACCCTCNTGCAGTGAAATGCCCCAACTGGACACATCAACGTGATTCATTACCATTACAACTATACTCCCTACGCTATATCTCATTATACAATTAAAGCTACTAAACATAAACTACTACCGACCCCCCCTTACAAAAAACCCCAACCTACAAATCCACAATAACTACCAACAATCAAAATGAACGAAAATCTATTTACCCTATTCTCAACTCCAACAGTGCTAGGTCAGCCCGCCACGATCCCTATTATCTTATTCCCTATACTACTGATTCCAACCTCCAAATACCTTATTAATAACCGACTAACCACCATCCAACAAAACCTAACCCAATTCACCCTAAAACAAATAATAATAACCCATAATACCAAGGGGCAAACTTGATCTCTAATACTAATATCTCTAATTATTTTCATCACCATGACTAACCTTCTAGGACTCCTACCCTACTCATTTACACCAACCACCCAACTTTCTATAAACCTAGCCATGGCAATCCCCCTATGAGCAGGTACAGTAGTCACAGGACTGCGCCTCAAAACCAAAAGCTCCCTAGCCCACCTTCTACCACAAGGCACACCCACACAACTCATTCCTATACTAGTAGTAATCGAAACTATTAGCCTACTTATTCAACCGGTAGCCCTAGCCGTACGACTAACCGCTAACATTACAGCTGGCCACCTGCTAATACACCTGACTGGAAACGCTGCACTAGCACTATCAACCATCAGCTCCCCTGCCACCCTCCTAACCTTTACGCTCCTAATACTATTAACCATCCTAGAAATTGCAGTAGCCCTAATCCAAGCCTACGTTTTTACACTCCTAATCAGCCTCTATTTACACAACAACACCTAATGACCCACCAACTTCATGCCTATCACATAGTTAAACCCAGCCCCTGACCACTAACAGGGGCCCTATCAGCCCTCCTAATAACATCTGGCCTAATCATGTGACTTCACTTTTATTCCACTGCCCTATTAATATTAGGCCTACTAACCAACTCACTGACCTTATACCAATGATGACGTGACATCGTACGAGAAAGCACCTATCAGGGCCACCACACAATATCCGTCCAAAAGGGCCTTCGATACGGAATAACATTATTTATCATCTCAGAAGTTTTCTTCTTCATAGGTTTCTTCTGAGCATTCTACCACTCGAGCCTCGCTCCAACACCCCGTTTAGGAGGCTACTGACCACCAACAGGCATCATCCCCTTAAATCCCCTAGAAGTACCCCTCCTAAACACCTCCGTACTACTCGCATCAGGAGTTACAATTACCTGAGCCCACCATAGCCTCATAAGTAGCAACCGAAAACAAACAATCCAAGCTCTATTTATCACAATCTCACTAGGCATCTACTTCACCCTACTACAAATTTCAGAATACTTCGAAGCACCCTTTACTATCTCCGACGGCATCTATGGCTCAACATTTTTCGTCGCCACAGGCTTCCATGGACTCCACGTTATCATTGGATCCACATTCCTCTTTGTCTGCCTTATCCGCCAACTACTATACCACTTTACATCAAACCACCACTTCGGCTTTGAAGCCGCCGCCTGATACTGGCACTTCGTAGACGTTGTCTGACTATTCCTCTATATTTCCATTTATTGATGAGGATCATACTCTTTTAGTATAAACAGTACAATTGACTTCCAATCAATTAGCTTTGATAATATTCAAAAAAGAGTAATTAACCTAATATTAGCCTTAATAATCAACACCCTCCTGACCCTACTACTAACAATTATTATACTCTGACTACCCCAACTTAACTCCTATGCAGAAAAAACTAATCCCTACGAATGCGGATTCGATCCCCTAAACCCTGCTCGTACCCCATTCTCAATAAAATTCTTCTTAGTCGCAATCACCTTCCTACTATTTGACTTAGAGATCGCTTTACTACTATCCCTACCATGAGCCCTCCAAACAACAAACCTCCCAACAATAATCAAATCATCCATGGCTTTCATCATTATTCTAATTCTTAGCTTAGCCTACGAATGAGTCCAAAAAGGACTAGACTGAACCGAATTGGTAAGTAGTTTAAACAAAACAAATGATTTCGACTCATTAAATTATGATAATCATACTAACCAAATGATTCCTATCTACATAAGCATTGCACTTGCATTTACTATTTCACTCCTAGGCATATTAACCTATCGCTCACACCTAATAACCTCCCTCCTTTGCCTAGAGGGGATAATAATATCACTCTTCATAATAATAACCCTCATCGCCACAAACACACACTCCCCTTTAATCAACATTATACCCATTATCCTACTAGTATTTGCCGCCTGTGAGGCGGCAGTAGGCCTCGCCCTACTAATCTCAATCTCCAACACACACGGACTAGACTACATTCAAAACCTAAACCTGCTTCAATGCTAAAAATAATTATCCCCACAACCATATTATTACCCATCACATGACTATCTAAAAATAATACTATCTGAATTAATCTAACCATACATAGCCTAATCATCAGCCTAATCCCCCTACTATTCTTTAACCAAACTAACAACAATCTCTTTAGCCACTCAACCTACTTATCCTCCGACCCACTAACAACACCCCTCCTAATACTGACTGCCTGACTTTTACCCCTTATAATCATAGCAAGCCAATATCACCTACACAGCGAAACCCCCTCACAAAAAAAACTCTACCTTTCCATAATAATCTTCCTACAAATTACCCTAACTCTAACATTCATAGCCACCGAACTAATCATATTCTACATCTTATTCGAAACTACCCTCATCCCTACCCTGATTATTATCACCAAATGAGGTAACCAAGCAAAACGCATCAACGCAAGTACATACTTTCTATTCTACACACTAACTGGCTCTCTACCACTACTCATTATACTAATTTATACACACAACAACACAGGCTCATTAAACATCATACTACTAACACTTACAAACCAAAAACTAACAACCACCTGGTCTCACAGCCTTACCTGACTAGCATGCGTAATAGCTTTCATAACAAAAATACCCCTATATGGCCTACACCTATGACTCCCCAAAGCCCATGTCGAAGCCCCCATCGCAGGTTCAATAATCCTCGCTGCAGTACTCCTAAAATTAGGCGGCTACGGCATGATACGACTGACTTCTATCCTCAACCCCCTGACAGAATACATAGCCTATCCATTCCTCATATTATCTCTATGGGGCATAGTAATAACAAGTTCAATCTGCCTCCGACAGACAGACCTAAAATCACTCATCGCATATTCTTCTGTAAGTCATATAGCTCTAGTAATCATAGCCACCCTCATCCAAACCCCCTGAAGCTTCTCTGGCGCAATCATTCTTATAATCGCCCACGGGCTTACTTCTTCTATATACTTCTGCCTGGCCAACTCAAACTATGAACGCACCCACAGCCGAATCATACTACTATCTCGAGGACTTCAAATCCTATTCCCATTAATAACCTTCTGGTGATTCATAGCAAACCTCACTAACCTTGCCCTACCCCCCACCATCAACCTACTAGGCGAACTCTTCACAATTGCAGCCTCATTTTCCTGATCCCATATCACCATCACATTAATAGGACTCAACATACTAATTACAGCCCTCTACTCCCTCCACATATTCATTACAATACAACGAGGAACACTCGCACATCACATAACCAACATAAAACCCCCCTTTACACGAGAAAACACACTAATACTTATACATCTCGCCCCAATCATCCTCCTATCACTTAACCCTAGCATCATCATAGGGTTCACTCCCTGTAAATATAGTTTAATTAAAACATTAGATTGTGAACCTAACTATAGAAGCCCACCACTTCTTATTTACCGAGAAAACCTGCAAGGACTGCTAATCCATGCCCCCGTACTTAAAACTACGGCTTTCTCAACTTTTAAAGGATAACAGCTATCCATTGGCCTTAGGAGCCAAAAATATTGGTGCAACTCCAAATAAAAGTAATAAACATGCCCGCCTCCATTACAATAACAACCCTTACCTCCCTAGCCCTCCCAATCCTTGCCACCCTCATCAACCCCAACAAAAAACGCTCATACCCAAATTATGTAAAAACAACTGTAATATATGCCTTTATCACTAGCCTCCTTCCAACAACTCTATATATTTTCTCAAACCAAGAAACAATCATTTGAAGCTGACACTGAATAATGACCCAAACACTAGACCTGACACTAAGCTTTAAACTAGACTACTTCTCCATAATATTTATCCCAATTGCACTATTCATTACTTGATCCATTATAGAATTCTCACTATGATATATAAAATCAGATCCAAATATTAATCAATTCTTCAAATACCTTCTCATCTTTCTCACCGCTATACTAATCCTAGTTACCGCCAATAATCTCTTCCAACTCTTCATCGGCTGAGAGGGCGTAGGAATTATATCCTTTCTTCTAATCAGCTGATGACATACTCGAACAGATGCCAACACAGCAGCCATCCAAGCAATCCTATATAATCGCATTGGCGACATTGGCCTTATCCTAGCTATAACATGATTTCTCCTACACTATAACTCATGAGATTTTCAACAAATACTAGCCCTAAACTCCAACTCAAACCTCCTTCCACTAACCGGCCTCCTTCTAGCAGCAATAGGAAAATCAGCTCAATTTGGCCTTCACCCCTGACTACCCTCTGCCATAGAAGGCCCAACTCCAGTCTCAGCTCTACTTCACTCCAGCACTATAGTCGTCGCTGGGGTATTCCTACTCATTCGATTTTATCCCCTAATAGAAAACAACATATTAATCCAAAACCTCATATTATGCCTAGGAGCCATTACCACTCTATTCACAGCCATCTGTGCCCTTACACAAAACGACATCAAAAAAATTGTAGCCTTCTCCACCTCAAGCCAACTAGGCCTAATAATAGTTACAATTGGCATCAACCAACCACACCTAGCATTCCTACACATCTGCACCCACGCTTTCTTCAAAGCCATACTCTTCATTTGTTCCGGATCTATTATTCATAACCTAAATAACGAACAAGACATTCGAAAAATAGGAGGCCTATTCAAAACAATACCCCTAACCTCAACCTCCCTAACCATCGGCAACCTAGCACTCACAGGAATACCCTTCCTCACAGGCTTCTACTCCAAAGATCTTATTATCGAAGCCACAAACACGTCGTATACCAATGCCTGAGCCCTATTCACTACTCTCATCGCTACCTCCCTAACAAGCGCCTACAGCACCCGAACTATTATCCTCACCCTAACAGGACAACCACGCTTTCCAGCCTTAACAAACATCAATGAAAATCACCCCGCCCTACTAAACCCAATCAAACGCCTAACAATAGGTAGCATAATCACAGGATTTCTTATCACCAATAGCATTCCCCCTACCTCACTCCCCCAACCAACAATACCCCTACATCTAAAACTCTCGGCCCTATACGCAACTGCCCTAGGCTTCCTAATAGCCCTAGACCTTACCCTCATAACTAACAACCAAAAAATAAAAAATCCATCACAAATATTCAAATTCTCCAACATACTAGGATATTATCCAACCACAATTCACCGTATAATCCCCTATCAAAACCTACTTACAAGTCAAAATCTAGCCCTCCTCCTGCTAGACTCAACATGATTAGAAAAATCAATACCTAAAATAATCTCACAAACACATATCACTGCTTCCACAACTGTAACCCCCCAAAAAGGCATAATTAAACTCTACTTCCTCTCCTTCCTCATTCCTCTCATCCTAACTATACTCCTAATAACATAACCACCTGTTACCCCGAGTAATCTCAATCACAATATATACACCAACAAACAACGTCCAACCAGCAACCACCACTAATCAACGCCCATAATCATATAAAGCACCCGCACCAATAGAATCACTCCGAACTAACCCCGACTCCTCCCCCTCAAAAATCACCCAATCACCCATATTATTAAAATTAACCATTACTATTACCTCATCCAAACCTAAAGCTCATAAAACCAATCCTACCTCCATCACCAACCCCACTAAAAAACCTCCTACCACCTCAAGCCCCGAACCCCACGTCTCAGGATATTCTTCAATGGCTATTGCTGTAGTATAACCAAAAACAACTATTATACCCCCCAAATAAACTAAAAATATCATTAAACCCATATAAGCCCCCCCACAACTTAAAACAATTACACAACCAATAACACCACTAATAACCAACGCCAAACCCCCGTAAATAGGAGAAGGCTTAGAAGAAAAACCTATAAATCCCATAACCAACAATACACTTAATGTAAACAAAATATATGTCATTGCTTCCACATGGACTCTAACCATAACCAATGATATGAAAAACCATCGTTGTACTTCAACTATAAAAGCACTAATGATTTCAATACGTAAATCTAACCCAATCATAAAAATAGTCAACCGTTCCCTCATTGACCTACCAACTCCATCCAATATCTCTATATGATGAAACTTCGGTTCACTTCTCGCAACCTGTTTAACCCTGCAAATCATTACAGGCCTATTCTTAGCAATACACTACTCACCAGACACCTCCTCTGCATTCTCCTCGATCGCACATATCACTCGAGACGTAAATTACGGCTGAACTATCCGCTACCTCCACGCTAATGGCGCCTCCATACTTTTTATCTGCCTTTTCCTACATGTGGGCCGAGGCCTCTACTATGGCTCATATCTCCTCTTAAAAACCTGAAACATTGGCATCACGCTTCTTCTTACAACTATAGCAACAGCCTTCATGGGCTATGTACTCCCATGAGGCCAGATATCATTCTGGGGGGCAACAGTAATCACAAACCTACTATCAGCAGTACCGTACATCGGAACCAATATTGTTCAGTGAATCTGAGGCGGACACGCCATTGGCAACCCCACCCTCACACGATTCTTCACCCTGCACTTCATCCTACCTTTCATTATCATTGCCCTCACAGCCGTACACTTACTATTTCTACACGAAACAGGATCAAACAACCCTTGCGGAATCCCCTCTGACTCAGATAAAATCACCTTTCACCCTTACTTCACAATTAAAGATATCTTAGGCCTAGCCCTCCTCCTCCCCATCCTAATAACGCTAGTACTATTCTCACCCGACCTCCTAAGCGACCCAGACAACTACACCCCAGCTAACCCATTAATTACCCCTCTACACATCAAACCAGAATGATATTTTCTATTCGCATATACAATCCTACGATCTATCCCCAACAAACTAGGAGGCGTATTAGCACTCCTCCTATCAATTCTCATCCTAATAATCATCCCTATACTCCACAAATCCAAACAACAAAGCATAATATTCCGCCCACTTAGCCAACTCCTATTCTGACTCCTAACCACAACTCTACTAACCCTAACCTGAATTGGAAGCCAACCAATAGTCCAACCCCTCATTACCATCGGCCAAATAGCGTCCGCAATGTACTTTATCACAATCCTAATCTTAATACCACTAACTTCCCTAATCGAAAATAACTTACTAAAATGAACCTGCCCTCGTAGTATAAACCAATACACTGGCCTTGTAAACCAAAAATGGAATACCCATCCCTAGGGCAATCAGAAAGAAAGTACTTCACCCCACTACCAATACCCAAAATTGGCGTTCTAACTTAAACTACTTTCTGCATTTTATGTTGTACAACCCCCCTAATGTAATTCTAACGTTAGTCTGCTTCCAATACTACTATGTAATTCGTGCATTACTGCTAGTCACCATGTATAATATATAGTACTATATATGCTTGATTGTACATAATACATATCACTGCATGACCCACCCACAAACCTCTCACGAACATGCTTACAAGCAAGGATCCTCGTGAATACACCAACAGTAACACATAACTGTAAGACTCCAAAACACCATTGTCCACCCTACGGATATCAACCGAACAGTCTAATTGTACTCGTCCATAGGACATTAAATTGTTCATCGAACATAGCACATACTATTAAACAATCCTCCTCACCACGGATGCCCCCCCTCACTTAGAAGTCCCTTGTCGACCATCCTCCGTGAAATCAATATCCCGTACAAGAGTGCTACTCTCCTCGCTCCGGGCCCATAACTCGTGGGGGTAGCTATAACTGAACTGTATCCGGCATCTGGTTCTTACCTCAGGGCCATAACAACCAACATCGCCCACACGTTCCCCTTAAATAAGACATCTCGATGGATCACAGGTCTATCACCCTATTAACCAGTCACGGGAGCTTTCCATGCATTTGGTATCTTTTATCTCTGGTCCGCACGCAACCCCATCGCAGAAATGCTGACTCCCACCACATCCCGTCCTGAATGCGCCTGTCTTTGATCCCTAGCACATGCAGTTATTGATCGCACCTACGTTTAATGTTCTAGCCCCGCATAGACCTTAGCAAGGTGTTATTTAATTCATGCTTGTAGGACATAAGAATAACCAAACTCCACAGTACACCCCGACCACACTACATTAAACCATAAATAAAAATCCCATCAAACCCCCCCACCCCCGTCTTCGACCTTTACCCAAAACCCACCTTTGCCAAACCCCAAAAAACAAAAGTCTCATTTTTACCAGGCCAAGACTAACATTTTTATCTTTTAGGTGTGCACAACCCCAACTGCTATCCCCTCAACTAACAAGCATTTACTTCACGATACGCTCTTAACACTAACCCACAACCCTCCCCCACCCAAAAGGAATCCACCGCCATATCTATTCCCAC